TGCACCATTGATTCCACTATTATTAGTGAGCAATAATGGAATAATTCCTTCATATTCATAGAGATAGGGGACATAATTCACATGGATATAGTAAGTCTCGCTTGGGCTGCTTTAATGGTAGTCTTTACATTTTCCCTTTCGCTCGTAGTATGGGGAAGAAGTGGACTCTAAGGGTACTACTAATTGAGTTGAGGAATCAAATCAAACTGTATCAATTGTTTTATAAATCATTCTCGTTTTTAACTGAGAAAATATTAATTTAAAAATAGTAATGAAATTTAAATAAAAATATCTTTATTTCGAAATTCCATTGGATTCTGGTGGAATAATGTATTATATGAATAATACCCTTTCAATCAAACAGATATTTCAATGATTCCCATGTTCGTATTTCGAAAGTAAAGGGGATACAAATGATAGGAAATTTCTTCCAACCGAATTCTTACTAAATTTTCTATTTTGGTGAACCGGCTCTTACCAGAATTATATATGGACAACGAGGAACAACGGACCCTTTTTATTTGTTTCCCTCTTTACTGTTCAAAGAGAAAGTCGTTCTGTTATTAAGTGGATACGCACTTTCTATGGGAAACAACATAGACATAGCGATTGTCCAACGAGATACTACGCATAATAAGATCTTGCCTTGGGCAAGTCACATATTGCGCATTTACTTTATTATTGTATAAATTATTATTGTATAAATTGGATTTATGCTTTATCAACTCGTTTCATATCATGGTTCAAACGTTACAAATCGATGAGGTTTACTACTCCTTTTCGAAATCCGAAGAAGTTCCCATAGAACTCCTTGAATCATCTGTCAACGGCTCAATCAATTACTTCTTCGGAATGCGAAAAAACAAAAAAAAAAGATTACTTGGTTTTTTTTTATTAATATATGCCTATACCATTTTTCCTTCATTGATTTGATTCTTTCGATGGATACCGGGATTCATATTGGAAATAATCAGAAATCTAGGAATTAGAACCGTAAGAGTTGCCTCTCGATTTTTTGATTGGAATCAATACAAATCAAATAGATGAAGCAAAGAAATAGAATTGGGGTGCTATGTACATTACATATATGTAATTGATATCTACATATATGAATATGAAGATACATATTTTAGATTGATCTATATTAAGCCTCTATCTTTATACAGTACAACTTTATACACTACAATAACAGTAAGAAATAGTATGGTAGAAAGAAATATATGAATCTTTCTACCATACTATCGGATCTCATAGAATACTGCTGATTCCAGTCCCATTTAAGACGCGAAGTTGGAATCCTTTTGATTTTCTTTCTTCAATCATTGATAAGAACTAAGGAGTCAAGTTTCATTCAAATTAATCATTTTGACTGACTGTTTTTACGTAAATGATAAGTAAAAAAGCAGTAGGAACTAGAATGAACAGTGCAGTAGCAATAAATGCGAGAATATTTACTTCCATAATCTCATCGTTTCGTTTTTTTTACTTCGCAATAACTCGGGATTTAATCCCATAGAGATGAGAAATCTTTCACCTGTAAATTCAATGGGATGAATTATATCTCGATGATATTGAATCAGATCAATATCATGAATAACAATATCTGAGCTATCAAATCGATTCATCGTCGAGAATTGAATAGTATAACATAGGAGGATCTTTTATCCATACCGAATCCAAAATTGGATTCCTGATCTAATCTAATCAAGAATTCCTTTATTTATCATTCTTTTCCATTCTTTCTTTCTTTTCTATAACCTACCACCTTCCTTGTACAATCATCTGATGAAGTATCATCTGACCGTTTTTCCACTTCCATTGGTTACAAACCCAAACAAACAATAGAAGTAAAATGTAAAAAAAGACTGAGTTAAGTTCTAAACTCCGTTTTTTTAATGATCTAATTTTCTTGGAAGACAAAGAAGTGTGATAAAGATGAGTCCCAGTCTAAAAGATCTAATATTCCATCAAATTCACTATTTTAGAATTTGTTCTTTTTTCGATGGGATCTTTACCTTAGAAAGGAAAAAAAAAATGATTCATTCCCTTGCTAAGAGGGGCGGGATCCTTGTTTGATCTTTCTTTTATTAATATCCTCTTTCCTTGGATTAGGACTGGGACGCATATATCAAAAGTTCAGTGTGCAATTTGAATGAGATAAATTGTTTCAAATTCAAATTAGTAACTGAGATTACACACAATCGGAACCAGAAAAAGAGATAGGTTTAATCTGAAAAGTATTCTATCAGGGTAACTATGTTAAATTCATTTTGTAGCGTACAAGAAATGAATTCCATTTGTGTATGTGCTTCCAGGAAACATAGGGTATTCTATTCCATTACACGGATCGGGAACAATCGAAAAAGTCCGACCCAGTATGGTATCTCTTGGAATTCTGAATATGATGCTACCAATAATTGTACTAATCCACATATGTCTCTCTCCCACCAATCGGTACTAGTTGAAGTAATGGAAATTCTCGGATTTGTTTGATGAGAAA